CTAATTTAGCTCTTTCATGCTTACTATAACTAGTTATTTCGGTTTTCTACTGGCTGCTTTAACTATAACCCCAGCTCTATTCATTGGTTTAAACAAGATACGACTTATTTGAAATAAATTGAATGAAAAAATTGATAAAAACGAATATTTCTCTGAGATTCTTGGTATTCTATGGTTCTTTTACACATCAATTGTCAATTCTTGGTCATCGAGATTCATGGATAATTCAGATTAATATTTTTAAATGTATCTTACCTATTTTTTTATCCCCTTAAACAAACCGAAATGATTGAAGTTTTTCTATTTGGAATCGTCTTAGGTCTAATTCCTATTACTTTAGCAGGATTATTCGTAACCGCATATTTACAATACAGACGCGGTGATCAGTTAGATCTTTGATTGAGTAATATTTATTTCTTTTTTATTGACCTCCTTCCCGCAGGAGGTCCAATGCAAGTTGCAATTAAACTTTTTTGTTTTTTTTTTGTTCAAATATTTTATTGTGATTCGACATCAAATAAACTGACTCACGCTCTGTAGGATTTGAACCCACGACATCGGGTTTTGGAGACCCGCGTTCTACCGAACTGAACTAAGAGCGCTTTCTTATGCTTATGACAGGGGATACAACTGTACTGTAAAGAAATCTACCCCAATGCATCTTGCATACATATAGTATAAAAAACGGAAAATTATGTACAATTTGAATCGTTCTCAATTAATCCTCGTTACTGTCCATAGAAGAAGTAATAGGTAGGGATGACAGGATTTGAACCCGTGACATTTTGTACCCAAAACAAACGCGCTACCAAGCTGCGCTACATCCCTTTTTTTTTCAAATTGTTGGGCAGTCTCATTCTACAAAATACCTGTCTTGTTTTCCATATCTTCATTTTTTCCTCCATCTATATACAATTTTCTTATCATTTCTTCTCTTCCTTTTGGTTTCATATAAGAAAATCTTATACATATCATAAATATAAGAATTATATACATCTGAAACCTAACGTATAAAAAAGTTTTATCAGTAATGTTCAGGAACAGGGGATTAGATGAAAATCTAATCTATTGATTAATTGTACATATCTATTTTAGCATTTAGTTCGGAATTCTGTGTAAAATAAATACAAATGATCTTGAACTACAACATCTGACCATATACACATATGTATTACAATCCATAGGAAAGGAGGATTTTCAATGCGAGATATAAAAACATATCTCTCCGTAGCACCTGTGCTAAGTACTCTATGGTTTGGGTCTTTAGCAGGCCTATTGATAGAGATTAATCGTTTATTCCCGGATGCCTTGTCATTCCCATTTTTTTGATTCTAGTTATTGATTATGTGAAGAAATGAATAAAATTAGAGATACAATTCTACATGACTCAAATTTCGAATTTCCTCCCTCCTTTTTCAGTTCTTTCATTTCAGTTCCTTAGCTTTAGGATAGGGAGAAAAGAAAAAAAGTGTATGGAACCTCAACAAAAATGTGATAGATCGAAGATCGAATTTGGGAGACCTAAAATTTAAATGTGGATCCAGTCTAGGGAGGGTTCCGCGAAATCATAGCATAGAAAGAAGATACTTAAATTAAATAAGAATAATAATTTAGTGGATTTAGGATAGGAACAATTGATAGTTAGAAAGAAATTGTATTACTTAATTATTACTTCATAAAATTATTATTTTATTACTCTATAAAATATAAAATGAAAATTTTTACTTAATTACATTAATATTAATTTTTAAATTTGAATAAATAAGAATTTAATGATAATTGCAACGAAATTTTTAGAAAATTCCATTTCTAGTTAGTAACTTCTATTTAATTTATTTTTGTTTTCTTCTTCTTCTTCAGCTCGGATCGAAAATGTAAGAGTTAAGCCGATACAAAATTCAAAGGGGGTTTATGGCTAAGGGTAAGGATGTAAGAGTTATAGTTATTTTAGAATGTACCAGTTGTGCCCGAAATGATGTCAATAAGGAATCACCGGGTATTTCTAGATATATTACTCAAAAGAATCGACACAATACGCCTGGTCGATTAGAATTGAGAAAATTTTGTCGCTATTGTCACAAGCATACGATTCATGGGGAAATCAAGAAATAGATTGAACGGAACACATGTGTTCTTTTCAAGTCAAAGAAGAAAAAGAGCTTAACATATATTTAATTTTCATTTTTAATATAGAATATGAATAATGTGTATACATTATGCATACAAATCAAAGCCTATTTTGGTAGGATCTGAAGTAAATAAAATAAAGAAATAGAATTTTAGAGATAAGGAATAAACCATGGATAAATCCAAACAATCTTTTCGTAAATCCAAGCAATCTTTTCGCAAATCCAAACGATCTTTTCGTAGGCGTTTGACCCCAATTAGATCGGGGGATCGAATCGATTATAGAAACATGAGTTTAATTAGTCGATTTATTAGTGAACAAGGGAAAATATTATCTAGACGGGTGAATAGATTGACTTTGAAACAACAACGATTAATTACTATTGCTATAAAGCAAGCCCGTATTTTATCTTTGTTACCCTTTCTTAATAATGAGAGACTATTTAAGAATAAAAAATCGGAGTCGATCCCCCGAACTCGAATTACTCGTCCTAGAAAAAAAAAATAGACATACTCCTCGATTGACTCCAAACTCCAATCGTAACTCAAGCTCAGATGTGTTTTTTGTTCGAAAAGGCCTAGAATCTATAAGAGTGGGTTCCGGTGTTAAAAGAAAAAAAAAATTCCCATTTTTTTTAAACATGTTCGTTCGTTCCTATTACTTATTTTTTTTTTTTTTTTAAGTGATTTTTATTCTATCTTCCCGGAGAAGTCACTCCGGGGAATTCTGTTTCGTTTCAATCATTCCTTTACTGTACATGACTTTATAATCTACTTTATTTGAATTTGATTTGATGATCTTGTTGGAAATCATGTAAAGATAATTCTTATTTGATATAGCTATTTGTGCAGGTATTTTACGATTAAGAAGCAATTGCTTCTTGTACAGATTATGTATTAATCTACTATAACTATACAATACCGACTTTTCGCGAGTTATTGCATTTATCCGAGTGATCCACAAACGACGAAAATCCCTCTTTTGCCTGCCTCTATCTCGATGAGAGGAAGCCAAAGCTCTAATTTTTTGTTGAGTAATCGTTCGAATAAGTCTCGAATGAGCCCCTCTAAAGGTTGACGCAAAAAAACGAATTTTTGTTCGACGTCTACGAGCTATATATCTCCGTCTAACTCTTGTCATTGAATCAAATTAAAAAACCTTAATGAATAACTAATTGATTTCTATTCTTTCAGCCATCCTTTTATCCCCCTTGGTCGATGAATAACAAAACGGATTATTCCGATATATAAAATATGAATTCGAATGGCTTTTGCTACTATAACCTTCCTTACCACCATTTTTTATTCCTTTCGGGCATTTCACCTGAAAATAATAAATTCTAATGATACTAAAAAAAGTGGGTTCCTTCGTTTCTATGGTTATTTCTTAAACGGCGAGGTCCTCTCTATACACCGGAGCTTCTTCTTTCATTTAATCAATTCTTCTTTCATTTAATCAAATGGTATTGTGAACTTGTATAGTTCACACTCTTTGGCTCTACCCATCAATTATCAATTATAGAGTAATAGCTCTTTTCACAATAAGAGTTATCTATACAGTAACGGCATTTAATTAGGAAAGTTGGCTAGGTAGCTGACCCTCTTAGTCCGTTCTTTTAACAATGGGAGCATAATCTTTTTGCTTCTTATGATACCATTTCCTCCGCTTAATGGATAACTATTTACTACCTATGGGGAATTGCTTTTCATCTCAAATTTAGGTGATTGGATTTACACCAATGGAAACCATAAATTCCATACACAATACACAATATAGATATATGAAAAATCTTTTCCATTTACTCTATTCATTGGTGCCGTTCAGTAATACTGGAAAAATTTTATGATTTGTATTTGTTCGAACTCATGATCTGAACGAGTCGCACATACACCCTAGTACATGTTCCTCGACGCTGAGGACATTCTCTAAGAGCGGGAGATTTCGTAACATTTCTTATTGGCTGTCTTGCATTTCTAATAAGTTGTTTAATAGTTGGCATGTCGTATATATATATATACGTTGTATATATAATTAGAAATTAGAATGGAATGGGTTGGTTTAGATCGATCTTAACCTGAGAATTAATCTGATAATTAATGATTATCTATTTTTTCTATTCAATATAAAATCACAGAAAATTAAATTACGGTTTGAAATAGATTTACAATAAAAAATCCTCGAAATCCTCAGGATCCGCCCCTACAAGATCAACAATGCCGTGAGCTTGGGCTTCTGTTGCTGACATAAAAATATCTCTTTCCATGTCTTGGGCTACAACCCAAAGAGGCATACCTGTTCTTTGTACATAAACCTTTGTGAGGGTTTCGCGAAGTTTCACTATCTGTCTCGTTTCCCTGAAAAAGTCCCCTGATCTTCCGTCATAAAAAGAACTAGCAGGTTGATGAATCATAATCCTAACCTAATGTTATTGATATAACAGGTTCTTCTATCTCGCATGATTGGGCTAAATTAAAGGATAAAAAAAATAAAAAGAAGAAAATGGAATTGAACAACCGTACGGGCATTTCTATGTTGCATACGGCTCCGCAATGGAATTTACTTTATTCTTCTCTTCTATGTCTATCGAAGAAATATAATTTATCTGATTCAGATCGTTGAATTATCCATTTACCACCCTTCCTTTCGTAGGAGTAAAAAATACTATGATGGTTCTGTTGCTTTATATAGATATCTATATCTTATCTATGATTTAGCAATCCCAAAGTTCCCTTCTGATACGATCAAATAAGGAAAATTTATTTTTTTTCGTACTCTTTCATAAGATGAATATCAAAAAGAGACTTCTAGTGTGGAAGAAAAAAAGTTTGTGACGCTGAAATGTACTCCCGACACATAAAATCAACAAATCGGAAATACCCTTTGTTTCATACTACTATCTCGATACAAAATCTCATGTTATGAAAAAACAATAAAATAAAATAATGGTTTGTTTAGATCGAACTCGAAGTGCCATGCTATTATTACTTATTATTCATATTCAATATGGCGAAGGCATAGTGTTTCTTTTTTTTTTCAAATCAAAACTCATTGGCGCCGAGCGTGAGGGAATGCTAGACGTTTGGTAATTTCTCCTCCGACCAGGATGAAAGATGCCATTGAAGCGGCTATTCCCATGCATATTGTATGCACGTCGGGCGTCACAAATTGCATAGTATCAAAAATAGCTATTCCTGATATTACCCATCCGCCGGGAGAGTTTATAAATAAATAAAGATCCCTAGTCTGATCTTCTATACTGAGATATACCATGAGACCAACAATAGTATTCGAGATCTCCTCCTTGACCTCTTGTCCTAAAAAAAGTAATCTTTCTCGATAAAGTCGGTTGATTAGGACAAAATCCTATCCTTTAGTCCTTTAGGAGCCGTACACGCACCTTTGGATGCATACGGTTCAAAATCAAAATGAAATGGAGAAAAAAGAATCAATGTGTCGATTCTTGTTCTATTTCTTTTTTCTTTAACTTAATAGGTTTTTCTAAAAATAGGTTTTTCTAAAAAAAACGTTTTTCTTCCATTTTTCAAAAAACATGAGATGTGTTCTCGCTTCCTTACCTATAAAAAAAGAATTTATTGAACTTATAGAAATTGAACTAATCTCTCTCATTGATGTATTATTTCATCGATATTCAAATCACGATGCAATTTTCTTGTTCCTGAATGGGCCCTTGCAATTCTTTTAGGTTCATGTTCTACTCCGGGAAAAGATCTGTCCGAATTTTATTTGCACATATAGGGCAAATAATCTCAGTACCACTTCTTTTTTTTTCAATTCGTTTCATGTCTTTTCCCAACTCAACTATTTGATGTATTCATCATGCTATTCTGTTGGTTATTGGTTGGACGTTTGAAATCACTCTTATAGTAACTCATCTTACTTATAATAATATAGTAAGGATAAGAATCCTTTATAATACAAGTAATAATCATACATATATTACCGATTTGGTATTTTCTGAACGGAGCCTGAATACTTTATTTTTATTTTTCCATTTTCCAAGTGAACCATAAATCCTCCTAATTGATAATATGGATCCCAAAATGCAAATATAAATAAATTGATCTAATTACACTTCACGCTCCGAATGATTGATGCTTCCCTCAATACAATATTTCTTGGGCGAAACAGAGGATATCTCGATCGGGGGAGAAAACGGGTAAATTCCATATGACTCAATATGTCTGACAAGTCGCACTATAACTCAACCCAAGTTGCATCTTCCTCTCCGGGATTCCGAAAAGGTACTTTTGGAACACCAACGGGCATTAATTTAAAGACAAAATTGAGTACTATACTTCGCGTTAATATGGAAACGTAACAATGGCTTTATCATCTTTATCTCTTTTTCTCTTTATTGTATTTTATACATAGATTTTTATACATAGATTGAAAGGTTTATATTGAAAGGTTTATAGAGTAAGACAGAATGAATAAAGAGAAAATTTAACTAACGTATCAATCGTTGGAATGATAAACAAGTATCTATGTATTTGTTTCCCGAAAGTAGGAGTAATCCTCCCATTGCGTATTGGTACTTATCGGGTATAGAATAGATCCGCTTCTCTTTGTTCTTACGAACAGAATTTTTCCCTTATTTTCAATGGAACGGAATAAATATTAACCTTTTCTCATACAGAATCTACTGAAAAGTTAGGTACATAGTATAGTCTTTTCCAATTCCAATGCGATAAAATAAAGTGACATAGTGTCTAGTTTTTTTTTGATAAAGGGGTATTTCCATGGGTTTGCCTTGGTATCGTGTTCATACTGTCGTATTGAATGATCCTGGTCGATTACTTTCGGTCCATATAATGCATACAGCCCTAGTTGCTGGTTGGGCCGGTTCGATGGCTTTATACGAATTAGCGGTTTTTGATCCCTCTGACCCCGCTCTCGATCCAATGTGGAGACAAGGTATGTTCGTTATACCCTTCATGACTCGTTTAGGAATAACCAATTCGTGGGGTGGTTGGAGTATTTCAGGGGGAACTATAACGAATCCAGGTATTTGGAGTTATGAAGGTGTGGCAGGGGCACATATTGTGTTTTCTGGTTTGTGCTTCTTGGCAGCTATCTGGCATTGGGTGTATTGGGACCTAGAAATATTCTGCGATGAACGTACGGGCAAACCTTCTTTGGATTTGCCTAAGATCTTTGGAATTCATTTATTTCTCTCAGGGTTGGCTTGCTTTGGTTTTGGCGCATTTCATGTAACAGGTTTGTATGGTCCTGGAATATGGGTGTCCGATCCTTATGGACTAACCGGAAAAGTACAACCTGTAAGTCCTGCATGGGGCGCGGAAGGCTTTGATCCTTTTGTTCCCGGAGGAATTGCCTCTCATCATATTGCAGCGGGTACATTGGGCATATTAGCGGGCTTATTCCATCTTAGTGTCCGTCCGCCTCAACGTCTATACAAAGGATTGCGTATGGGCAATATTGAAACTGTACTTTCCAGTAGTATCGCTGCTGTTTTTTTTGCAGCTTTCGTTGTTGCTGGAACTATGTGGTATGGTTCAGCAACAACTCCAATCGAATTATTTGGTCCCACTCGTTATCAGTGGGATCAAGGATACTTTCAGCAAGAAATATACCGAAGAGTTAGCACCGGACTAGACGAAAATCTAAGTTTATCGGAAGCTTGGTCTAAAATTCCCGAAAAATTAGCTTTTTATGATTACATTGGTAATAATCCGGCAAAAGGGGGATTATTCAGAGCAGGGTCAATGGATAACGGGGATGGAATAGCTGTTGGATGGTTAGGGCACCCTGTCTTTAGAGATAAAGAAGGGCGCGAGCTTTTTGTACGTCGTATGCCTACTTTTTTTGAAACATTTCCGGTGGTTTTGGTGGATGGAGACGGAATTGTGAGAGCCGATGTTCCTTTTAGGAGAGCAGAATCAAAGTATAGTGTTGAACAAGTAGGTGTAACTGTTGAGTTCTATGGTGGCGAACTCAATGGAGTCAGTTATAGTGATCCTGTGACTGTTAAAAAATATGCTAGACGTGCCCAATTAGGTGAAATTTTTGAATTAGATCGGGCTACTTTGAAATCTGATGGCGTTTTTCGTAGCAGTCCAAGGGGTTGGTTCACTTTTGGTCATGCTACGTTTGCTTTGCTCTTCTTTTTCGGACACATTTGGCATGGCGCTAGAACCTTGTTCAGAGATGTTTTTGCTGGTATTGATCCAGATTTGGATGCTCAAGTGGAATTTGGAGCATTCCAAAAAATAGGAGATCCAACTACAAGGAGACAAGTAGTCTGATACAAGATTGCTCTGGTATCTTTCGCCTCTTTTTTTTATTTGACATAGGGTTAGAGTACTTAAGAAATCTTGACTTGAATCACTATCTTTTCTTTTCCTTTTCTTTATATTTATATTTTATACTATATGGTAAATGATGCCAAATGAATAGGTGTGGAAGCTATAATTGTAAACCACGATCGAATCTATGGAAGCATTGGTTTATACATTCCTTTTAGTCTCTACTTTAGGGATAATTTTTTTCGCTATCTTTTTTCGAGAACCGCCTAAGGTTCCAACTAAAAAAGTAAAATAATTTTTCATTATTTCAATTGAAGTAATGAGTCTCCCTACCCTATATGGGAGACTCATTACTTCAACTAGTCCCCGTGTTCTTCGAATGGATCTCTTAGTTGTTGAGAGGGTTGCCCAAAAGCGGTATATAAGGCGTACCCAGTAAAGCTTACAAGTAAACCAGATATAAAGATGGCGATTAGGGTTGCTATTTCCATTTTTAGACAATTTCAAGATCACAATACAATGGATCTATAATAAGATCGTTTATTTACAACTACAACGAAATGGTATACAAAGTCAACAGATCTCAACCAATGATTAAATAAATAGGATTTATGGCTACACAAACCGTCGAGGATAGTTCTAGATCTGGGCCAAGACGAACTACCGTAGGGAATTTATTGAAACCACTGAATTCGGAATATGGTAAAGTAGCTCCGGGCTGGGGGACTACACCACTAATGGGGGTCGCTATGGCCCTATTTGCGGTATTTCTATCTATTATTTTGGAAATTTATAATTCTTCCGTTTTACTGGATGGAATTGCAATGAGTTAACTTTAATAAGAACTATGAAGTACTAGTAAAAAAAAAATTACTTTACTTAAACTTAAAACTTTGATTTCTAGACCATTCTGGTAGTTCGACCGTGGAATTTATTTGTTTCGGTATCTCCGGAATATGAGTGTGTGACTTGTTATAATTGATCCTATTAATAATACAGAGAATAGTTCTGTCATCTCTATCAAGATGAGTCTATTTCGTCGGATAATTATTCTAGTATCTGGAACACGAAATCCATGTAATATAGAATAGATCAAGAAAAGAAATACGAAAACTATGATTCATAACTAATATTCGGACCTCGAAACCGGACTCCAAAAATTTCAAATAAATATTTCCTAAATCAAACGATTTTTCTTCTTTCAGACTTACTTTTTTTTTTACCGAAGGACAACTCCTTTTCTAGATCTAGATTTTGTTGAGTCATAACATACATTCATTGAATAAGTGATTATGAAAGTGTTCTTACTCAGAGAACCCTTGAGTTTAGCTTGGCTTGAGGCTTGGCTTTATTAAATCATCGTGGTTCTAGTATGAATCTGGAGTTTCAATTGATTCATGGGATCTCAACAAGTGAATTCCTATACCAAATATATATAATAGTTAAAAAAGATAAATAAATAGTTAAATAAGAGTCAATACACATTACAAAAAAACAAGAAATCAAATTAAAAATAAATAGGAAAGAGAAGATTCAAGAGGCCTGTAATAATCAACATCAAAAAAGACGTATGAGCCAACTTGAT